ACATACAAAGAGACCTGCCAACAGTCAAATAATTGGTGAACCTCTGAGAGATATTTAGAATTAGAATTAGTTTCTTTGACTTCTATCTCCCATCTTTCTATTTTTTTTTTAGTTATTTACTAGAGCAATTATGATCTGGAAGTCGATCCAGGGCAAGTGTTCGGATCTATTATGACATAGACGTGAGGCGCTCAACGGACCCTTTTTATTCTAAACCCTTTCTGGTTTTTGGATTAATGGAAAAACGATTTTTGGGGGCAATTTAGCCTATTTCTATCTCAATTAGAAGGTATTAGATGGAGCTACCTAATGTTTTACATAGAATATATTAATGACTATAGATTCTATTCAAAAATACTCTATTCTAAATATTCAAAATCGCATGAACATTTGTTAGCCATCGTTTTTTAGAATATTTTTCTTTTTTTTTAGAATTAAATAATATATATAGTTATAGTTCTATTTTTTTCTTTTTTTTTTTTTATTCAATTATTATTAAATTCAAATATTAGATAATATTTGAATTTAATAATAATTGAAATAGTAATTTATTTTTTTTATTTAATAGAAGATTTAATAGAAGAAAAGAAATAAATCGATTCTCTACTGTATCTGTGTATTCTTTATCCCTACGAAATACCAGACAAACTAGAATGATCTGAAAAGGGATATAATGAAATTCTTTGATTGGCTCTTCCCAGAAGAATGATTCCATTTTCTTTTATTAATGGACCAAGATGAATTCTAACAACTAAAAAAATGAGAAAGAATAGAATAAAAAAAAACTTTCATTCTTTTATTCGAAACGCCCCGTGATCTTCAACCAATTATGCGCTTCAATATAATTTCCAGGAGTAAGCGTTATAGCCTGTTTCCAATACTCAGCGGCTTGATCGAACCAAGCCTCCGCAATTTCAGAATCTCCCTGTCGAATGGCCTGTTCTCCTCGGTCAGAATAGGTGGGTCAATTCCTTTCCTTAGAACCGTACTTGAGAGTTTCCTACCTCATACGGCTCCGCAGTGAATTCTTTTGGTGCCCCTTTTTACCTTTCAAACTAAATGAGATTTCTTATAGATCTATCCCACTACTCGGGGTAACCAAAAGAGGTTAATCGCATGAGTTTCAAACTTTAATATTGATTAATAAAATAATCAGTTTTATCTTTTCTCCCACCTGCAAAAGAAGAAAGCATAGGTATTTACTCCTATCATTAGTATTTTCTGCAAGGTAACTATCTCGGTTTCATATCCAAATTTATTTTCATATCGAAACTTATATAGAATCTTTGAAAAAGGCTTTCCATAAGTAAGAAAGAAAAGACTTACTATCTTTGGGATCTGATCCTACACCGCCGCTCAATACCTTAGTGGATCGACTCTATTACATAAGTGAATTCCTAACTTTTATCTATCTTATATATAGGCATAAGTAAGCAGTTCTTTTCTTAATGTATTGGCCAAAAACCGCATTAATTAATCTTTACGGTGCTTCCTTTCTATCAATTCGATTTTTTTATCCATAGACATAGAAAAAAGTATATAGGCATATCTTATTTCTTCATATTTTGACTTCTATGAAGTTTCTTTCTTTGCTACAGCTCATAAAAATCGTCGTTTTGGACGATGCATATGTAGCGAGCCTATTTTTTTTTTTTTAGTATTTACTAGCGGATTTGGTCTTCCTTTTTCTTTCTATAGTGGAGATAGTCGCACGTAATGACAGATCACCGCCATATTATTAAAAGCTTGTGGTAAGAATGGGTTTCGTTCTAGTGCCCTAAAATAATATTCTAAAGCTTTCGTATGTTCTCCATTACTTGTGTGGATAAGGCCTATATTATAGAGTATATAACTTCGATCGTAGGGATCGATTTCTAGTCGCATAGCTTCATAATAATTCTGTAAAGCTTCCGCATAATTTCCTTCGGATTGAGCTGACATCCGTTACGGTCGTCATTCGATTCAAAGAATCTCCGTTCCAGAACCGTACGTGAAATTTTCATCTCATACGGCTCCTCCTTTAAGATACATAATGAGAAAAAAAATAGTGGAATCAAAAGGGGTTGAAATATTCTCATTATGAACTGAGCGGGGCTAGTGTTTTTACAAAAAATCTCTAGCCAACCTTCTTGCGCAAGAGCTTTTACTAACATCAAACGTCTTGATACTAATGATACTAAATAGAAAGGATAACTCCAACAATTCCTTTGTCCTCAACGCCTCCTAATTTCCAGGAAATAGTCACTTCAACAGCCTTCGATGGTTATATGGGTATCCAATGTACGAACGAGATGGATGTTTGTTGTCCCAACCATTTTTGTTAGTCCCAATCCAGATAAGAAAAGGGAGTAGGTAGGTAATTTTTAACAAAGCTTTCGTGTTGTTGATTGCTAGATGTAGTGCTTCTTCCCCTATGCCGCCTATTGATACTATATTACTAGGAAGTAGGATTGACCTGTAATACAGAACACATAGGTGTAACCTTTCGCTCAATACTAAAATCGATAACTGAAGCATAGTATCTGAGGTTGCATCAATCGGGGATACACGACAGAAGGGATTGTTCTATTTCTAAACTTCACCTTCAACAAGCGTAGGTTTATTTTATTTCTATAATATAGAATAAGAATCTTTTTCGTTCTATCCCGAATCGTGTGCCTTTCTCATAAAACTAGGAGCAGTCAAATTAATTAAAAAAATAAAAGAATCAAATCACACCATCTCTATAATAAGTAAATGCCTCTCTTTCTCCTGAAGTTGTCGGAATTATTCGTAATAAGATATTGGCCACAATTGAAAAGGTCTTATCAATAAAATTTCCATTTATCCGCGATCTAGACATAGGTATCAATCCATTCTATAATTGCCCCTTGTGGGAAAACGATTCCGCAAACAAAGGATTTGTACAGTACGAAATAACATAAAAACAGATTCATTTCCAAACAAAAGAAATTTAAATAAAGATACGAACCTTCTACTACTAATTCTTAATTCTATTTTTTGATTCCAATTATTCCAAATTGTTCCTTTTCAAGAATCGATAAGAAATAGTTGAATCCCATTCGAATTCATACAAATCAAATGGAGTAGTAGTAGTATAGGAACTATTCCGATTTCATCGAAGCAGAAGAGTCAAGGAATTTTTCAACCAGGTAAAAAAAAAAGAATTATGATCTAAAAAGGAAGGGGATCCAAAGAGTAAAGGAAAAAGAATCGAATAATCATTCGATTTCCATACCCTTTATTTTTGTTGTGTCCATAGCAAGTATACACTCTACAATCAAATAGAAATATCCCTGGAATGATTCATGAATTTGTAATAGATCTATGAGATAAGGGATTTGTTGGTGAGAACTTTAAAACTAGAAAGGGATTTTCTAATTTTTATGGAATTGTAGTCTAAATCGAAATAGAACTATGGTTGAAAAGTATCCATTAATCGTACACGGTCTAAAAAGCATAAACCCATCAATCAGTTGATTCGTTCCAATTCATTGATTTAATCTGGTCTATTTGGTCGTACCTATCCAAACCAAATAAAAATCGAATATAATATAAATACGAATTTTGGTTTTGGTAATGTCTCGCTATTTCTTCGGTTTCTGAGTCATAATCCTTGTTGTATTGTGTAGGAGAGATGGCCGAGTGGTTCAAGGCGTAGCATTGGAACTGCTATGTAGGCTTTTGTTTACCGAGGGTTCGAATCCCTCTCTTTCCGTACTTTTCACCTAATTCGTCAACATTCCTAACTGTAACAAATCAAACAACAAGAAATACCATTATTAGAACCTAACTGTTAGGTCCTTCTTTTTTTTAGATATTTAGATATTCTATTTCGAATTCGAATTGCTGCGGTACGTAAAATACTGGAAAGAATGGCTAAGGAGTGAAAATATTTCTGCCGATCTATGATATATGAATAGGAAAAATCCGGGACGGGGTAGGATATATGAGTGGGAGAAAATCCGGATCAAACCCCTGACTTTAAACCTTAAGTGAATTTACTTTGGCGAAAGAAAGGGGCCAAATTGTCCGAACTCTTTGCTTTGTATTTTATTTAGGGTTAAGTCTGACGGGAATAATATTCTACCACTAGCAATTCATTTATTTTCAAACCGATCCACTTACTATCTATTATTTGATTGACTAATCCTTTATATGGGAATGGGTGAAGAATCAAATGTTTGGGCAATTCCTCACGGGGAGATGAATCTAGATAATTTTGAATTAGAGCTCTGGATTTTTGTTCATCCCTCGCCATAACAGTATCTTGGGGTTTGCAACGATAACTTGGTATATCGACTATACGGCCATTAACTAAAATATGTCTATGGTTAACTAATTGGCGGGCTCCAGGAATAGTCGGAGCCATACCCAATCGAAAAAGGATGTTATCTAAACGCATTTCAAGTAATTGTAGTAAAACCTGGCCTGTTGACCCTTTAGCTTTTCTGGCAATACGAACGTATTTAAGTAATTGTCTTTCTGTAATACCATAATGAAAACGCAATTTTTGTTTTTCTTCTAGACGAATACGATATTGCGATCTTTTCCCGGAACGCGATTGGTTTCTAAGATCACTTCCGGCTCTAGGCCTTTTATTAGTTAGTCCAGGCAAAGCTCCTAGACGACGTATTTTTTTGAAACGAGGCCCCCGGTAACGCGACATAAAGACTCCTTATTTATTTATATTTTTTTTCTTATTTAATAAAATTTTAATAAAATTCATATTTCTTTATTTATTGCATTTTAAAAAAGAAACCCAAATTAAAACTGAACTAAATGAGGTGAAATCTCCTGAAGTATTGTACTACAATAAATAATGAGATGAATGGTATAAATATCATATATGAACCCATTTTTTTATTATTATTATATATATATTTTTTGTATTTGTATTAAAATATGTAAGTAAAATAAAAAAGGGGGGGTCAAATCTCAGCAGAACAAATTAGGAAAAAGACTCTTTCTTTTTCTTTTTTCATAGTTATAGTTGGAATTTTATACGACATAATAGATTGGTAACTTTTTAAAGAAGGGAAAGGGCGCCCTTATTTTTTTGTTCTTTGATTTCAAAAAAATTATCCATAAAAAAAATCGAAAAAAGCCGGCTATCGGAATCGAACCGATGACCATCGCATTACAAATGCGATGCTCTAACCTCTGAGCTAAGCGGGCTCACCTAAATTCTACATGCATAGGAATTCAATAAACTATATCTTAGTTTAGGCTTAGCTATTAACTATTCATTTCATTATACTGTAGATAATAATCTATTTTATTTCTATTTTTCTTTTTCGTCTAGAACAATTCGATTTTTTTGAAATTCCATTTAGAAATTATATGAAATTCTATTTCCATTTAGTATATTAATAATAAAAGAAATGGATATTTATTTGTATTTTAGTTTTAGTTATAGAAGTCTGCCCTAAGAAAACCTAATTATAATAACATACATAAGAATATCTTCTTATGCTTTTATTCAGAGACTAAGATGAAAAAAAGAATCGACCCTTTGAGTATTACAAATTACATGGGAAAATGAAAGGGGAGGAGACTATATATGGCATATATCCATCCGTATTGAATTGCAGCTACAGAAATGATAGAATCATTTCTGATTAGACCAATCAAATATAGGCTTCCGATAGAGATGAAAGAAGAAAAAAAAAAAAAAATCAAATAGGAGGAAACACCCTTCGGTTTCGGTATAGTAATCCGTATCAAATCTAATGAATTCGATGGTTCTGGCATAAATGAAAAAATAAAAGGGGAAGGACATTACACTGAGATCCTAATCTTAAAACAAAAAGGGGATATGGCGAAATCGGTAGACGCTACGGACTTAATAGGCTTGAGCCTTAGTATGGAAACCTACTAAGTGAAAACTTTCAAATTCAGAGAAACCCTGGAATTAATAAAAATGGGCAATCCTGAGCCAACTCCTTTTTTTCAAAAGAAAAAAATAAGGGTTCAGAAAGCAAGAAAAAAAGGATAGGTGCAGAGACTCAAAGGAAGCTATTCTAACAAATGGGGTTGACTGTGTTGTTATAAGAATTCTTCCATCAAAACTCCAATAAAAAAAGAAAGGGTGAAGCATATACGTACTGAACTATGCCAAACGATTAATGACAACCCGAATCTTTCTTTCTTTTTTTTATTTTTATGAATTTTCTTTTTTTTATTTTTATGAATATAAAATAAAAAAATTTATACGAGAAAATGGAAGAATTCTTGTGAATCGATTCCAAGTTGAAAAAAGAATCAAATATTCATTCATCAAATCATTCACTCCATAGTCTGATAAATCTTTTGAAGAACTGATTAATCGGACGAGAATGAAGATAGAGTCCCGTTCTACATGTCAATACTGACAACAATGAAATTTATAGTAAGAGGAAAATCCGTCGACTTTCAAAATCGTGAGGGTTCAAGTCCCTCTATCCCCAAAAGTTTATTTCACACCCTAACTAGTTATCTTTTTTTTCATTAATGGTTTGATGGATCGGGACGGAAATGCTTTTCTCCTATTACAAGTCTTGTGATATATCTCATATACGTACAAATGAATATCTTTGAGCAAGGAGTACTCATTTGAGTGATTCACAATCCATATCATTACTCGTACTAAAACTGATAGACAAAGTCCCTCTTTTTGAAGACCCAAGAAATTCTAGTACCTAGATAAGACTTTGTAAGATATAAGACTTTTCGTCCTTTTTTAATTGACATAAACCCAAGTTATCTAGTAAAATGAGGAGATGATGCACCAGAAAGGGGAATGGTCGGGATAGCTCAGCTGGTAGAGCAGAGGACTGAAAATCCTCGTGTCACCAGTTCAAATCTGGTTCCTGGCACATGTTTTTTTGATGGATTGATATACATATTATATTCATTAATAGTCGAAATCATGACACATACGTAAGTTATTTATCTAGTTATCATGCGATCTACCCCATCTATTTTATAGATAGATGGATAGATAATTTTAAAATGGATTCTGTTTTACTTTATGAACAAATGAACAAAGAAAAAAAGGAATATTAATACTTCTTCCAAAAACTTAAATTAATTAGTTGAAACACCAAAAACTAATAATAAGTGGAGTCCCCCAGGGAGTAAAAGGATGAAAATAGATAACATTGATCTCAGATCCAATACAAATCGAATCGGATACCCTCTCATATCTTTTTCTATTTCTTCATACATTATATGACTTTCTGGAGCCCATCTAAGTAAGTGATTGATTTATGCGCGGTACAAAGTTCATGATGCAGAACTTTTTAGTTCATTCTATCGGCTCTTAGCTCATCAAAAAAACTTTTTTGAATCCTGCATTCTGATCCAAATCCAATTGTTGTCGTTTTGTTGTCGTTTCTTTTTTTTATCCACCCGTAGTATGAACATCAATTACTCTGTTTGATTTAGAGCAGAACATACAAATAGTCTTTAGATATATGAAGTTGTAGAAGTGAAGATTAGTTTCTTATTATTCAATAA